GCCGTATATGAGACTTTAATCTCGTACGGCTCAAGCAAAAAAAGAAACACACAAATACGAATTTCAACAGATATGTAGTATCCAATTGGAAACTGATTAGATATTGGATTCCATCTGTCTCAAAAATACGAAAAAAAATAGAGAATTTGTTTTGTATATACATGCCAATATCAAGTCAGCTCATCCGTCTTTCTTTATATTACTTATATTGCATATTGCAGGCCTCTTGAGTCTTCTTTTCCCCTATCTATAGACTCTTCTTTGTATAGTTTTTTACGTAAGTCAATGGGTTCTTTTACTTTTGATATGATAGGAATTTCCTTGTTCAGATCCTATAAATCCATTCAAACTTCAGATTCATACTATAACCACGATGATTTTACAAAGTAACAAACAAAGAAGTTCTCTGAGTAAAAACCACTTGCTTTGACCCTCACTTATTCAATCACTAGGCTAAATGTAATAACTCAACTAAATTTGAAAAAGGGTTTCCTTCAGTTAAGATTACAATTGGAAAGAAATAAAAAAGAATTTCTTTAGACAATTTCTGTTTTGCTCTTTTTTTAGTCCGGTTACGAGGTCTGAATAGGAATAAAGAGTAGGTATGAATCATAGTTCCAATCTTTCTTTATATATTTTATATACCCCTTTCATGCTTCAAATATTCACATAAATATTCGACGAGGTAGAATCATCTCTTCTCTATCAAGATGACAGACCTATCTCTGTACCATCAATAGAATCCATTATAACAAATCGCACACTCATATTCCGGAAATACCGAAACAAAGGAATTCCACGGTCGAACTACCAGACTAAGTTTGAAGAAATTGTTTTATCAAATAAATAGGATTTTCTAATCCTGATAAATCAAACCTAATTCATGGAAATTCCATCCAATAAAACAGAAGAATTATAAATTTCCAGAAGAATAGATAGAAAGATTGCAAATAGAGCCATTGCAACCCCCATAAAGGGAGTTGAGCCCCAACCCGGAGCTACTTTACCATATTCCGAATTCAACGGTTTCAATAAATCCCCTACAACAGTTCGTCTTAGTCCAGACCTAGAACTGCCTTCAACAGTTTGTGTAGCCATAAATCTTATTTCATTGATTGAGATCTCTTGACTTTGTATACGACTTTATTGTACTCCTAAATGAATGATCTGATTGTAGTTGTAAATCTACCGCGATCTTGAACTTATCTAAGAATGGAAACAGCAATCCTAGTCACCATATTCCTATCTGGTTTACTTGTCAGTTTTACTGGGTACGCCTTATATACCGCCTTTGGGCAACCCTCTCAACAACTAAGAGATCCTTTCGAGGAACACGGAGACTAGTTGCTGGAAGTCATGAGCCTCCCCAATTGGGGAGGCTCATGACTTCCATTAAGATCATGAAAAATTATTTCCTTTTTTGATTTTTAGTCGGAACCCTAGGCGGTTCTCGAAAAAAGATCGCGAAAAAAATGATCCCCAAAGTAGATACTAACAGAAATGTATAAACCAATGCTTCCATAGATTCTATCGTGGTTTACAATTATAGCTTCCACACCTATTCATTTGGATGCAATCCTTTACTAGATAAATAAAGGGGAAGAAAGAGTCAAATAAAAAACAACGATCCAAAATTGACCTGGCATCCTATGTAAAGTAGAAAATATAAGCCAAAACCATGTTGTATCAGACTGTCTGTCTCTTTGTAGTAGGATCCCCAACTTTTTGGAATGTCCCAAATTCCACTTGAGCGTCCAAATCTGGATCAATACCAGCAAAAACATCTCGAAACAGGGTTCTAGCACCATGCCAAATGTGTCCAAAAAAGAACAGCAAAGCAAACGTAGCATGCCCAAAAGTGAACCAGCCCCTTGGACTACTACGAAAAACTCCATCTGATTTCAAAGTAGCCCGATCCAATTCAAAAATCTCACCTAATTGAGCGCGTCTAGCATATTTTTTCACAGTAGCGGGATCACTATAACTGACTCCATTGAGTTCGCCACCATAAAACTCAACAGTTACACCTACTTGTTCAACACTATATTTTGATTCCGCCCTTCTAAAGGGAACATCAGCTCTCACAACTCCCTCTCCATCCACCAACACTACCGGAAATGTTTCAAAAAAAGTAGGCATACGACGTACAAAAAGTTCGCTCCCTTCTTTATCTCGAAAAATAGGATGTCCTAACCAACCAACAGCTATTCCATCTCCGTTGTCCATTGAACCCGCTCTGAATAACCCCCCTTTTGCGGGGTTATTACCGATGTAATCATAAAAAGCCAATTTTTCGGGAATTGTAGACCAAGCTTCTGATAAACTTCGGTTTTCGGCTAATCCAGCGTTAACTCTTCGATAGATTTCTTGCTGGAAATACCCCTGATCCCACTGATAACGAGTCGGACCAAATAATTCGATCGGAGTAGTTGCTGAACCATACCACATAGTTCCAGCAACAACGAAAGCTGCGAAAAATACAGCAGCAATACTACTGGAAAGTACGGTTTCAATATTTCCCATACGTAATCCCTTATATAAACGTTGAGGTGGGCGAACACTAAGATGGAATAGACCTGCTAATATGCCCAAAATACCCGCTGCAATATGATGAGAAGCGATTCCTCCAGGAACAAAAGGATCAAAACCTTCGGCGCCCCACATAGGACTGATAGGTTGTACTTTTCCAGTTAGCCCATAAGGATCCGATACCCATATCCCAGGACCATATAAACCTGTGACATGAAATGCCCCAAAACCAAAGCAAGCGACTCCTGAGAGAAATAAATGAATTCCAAAGATTTTTGGCAAGTCCAAAGAGGGTTTTCCTGTACGTTCATCGCAGAATATTTCTAGGTCCCAATACACCCAATGCCAGATAGCTGCCAAAAAACACAGACCAGAAAACACAATATGTGCTCCTGCTACACCCTCATAACTCCAAATACCCGGATTCGTTATAGTCTCCCCTGTAATACTCCAACCACCCCATGAATTGGTTATTCCTAAACGAGTCATGAAGGGTATAACGAACATACCCTGTCTCCACATCGGATCAAGAACAGGGTCAGACGGGTCAAAAACCGCTAATTCGTATAGAGCCATTGAACCGGCCCAACCAGAAACTAGGGCAGTATGCATGATATGGACGGAAAGTAACCGACCGGGATCATTCAAAACAACTGTATGAACACGATACCAAGGCAAACCCATGGAAATACCCCTTTAGCATAAATAGACACTATGTAACTTTATAGCATTGTTAAACAATATATATATACCATGTATACTCTCATCCCATGTATACTCTCATCCATATATCGACTATATACATACTATATATAGTATAGTACGTATATATAGTGCCCAAATATCCATATATATAGATATATACTATAAGCATATATAAAGACTCTAAATAGGATGTAGTATAAGAGTTTACGCAAGCCTTTTCTGTAGATTACCTATAAAGAAGGCGAGCTTCTTCCGTGGATTACCTATGAACAAGAGTTCATATTTATTCCGTCCCATTCAAAATCAAAATAATGGAACAATTCTGTTCGTAGGAACAAAAAAATGGAAGCAGATCTATTCTATACTCAATAAGTAGCAATATGCAATGGACGTGAGTCTCGTTTTTTGAGGAACGAATAAATACATCAATATTTCTTTATCATTCAAAAGGTTTCTTTGTAGGAATTCCCCTTTCTTTATTCATATTCCTCTATGATATAAGATGATATAAGCCTAACAATATATAAAATCCATATGGAAAAGCTATCTAAAATAGGATAAACAGAAGTCAAATCAAAATGACTAAGAAAGAAAATAAAGAGCTTTCACTTCAAAGTCAACGATTTCCATTTTGATTTCATGGAATTATGCCCGTTGGTGTTCCAAAAGTACCTACTCCAGAAGAAGCTATTAAGTCCGAGGAGGGGGAGACCAGGGATGAGGATAATAAAATTTGGGTTGACCTATAGTGCGACTTGTGAGACATATTTGGCCATATGGAATTAACCCATTCTCTTTCCGGTTGAGATATATTATGTTTCGCCTAAGAAAGATGGCTGGAATGAACCATCCATCTTTTGGAGCGCGAAGTACAAGGAAATCCATGTCTTTTCATTTTGGGATGAGGGCAAAATAACGGATTTCATTTAGAAGGATTTATGGTTCACTTGTCACAATCAAGTATTCAGGCTCCGCTCAGAAAATACCAAATGGGCCATATGTATACAATTATAACTTGTATCATAAATAATAAATAATTTTTCTACCATAAGAATCAGTTATCTAAAATCCACAATCTATGAAGTAGTAAATAGATAAAATAATTAGGTAGAAAATAGAAAAAGGATTGACAAAAAACGAAATTTTCACAAAATGAAGTGAGTGGTACTGATATCTTTTGTGACCTATATGCACAAATAGAATTTGGGCGGATCTTTACCCGGAGTAGAACAGGAACCTAAAAAATGCAAAGGCCTATTCAGGAACAAGAAAATCACATCAAGATTGCAATCTTGATGAAATAATACATCAATGAAAGATTAGTTCAATAAGTCTCTTTTTTTTTGAGGAAAAGCGGCAAAAACATCTTTTGGCAAGAAAAAACCCCTCTATGAAAAAAGTTTCAAAAAGAGAAAAATACAACTGGAATCAAGACATTGATCCTTTTTTTCGCAAATTCCGGAACCGTATGCGTCAAAAGGCGCATGTACGGTTCTGAAAGGATACAACTTTATCCTAATCAACAGACTTTATGTACAAAGAATCGTTTTCTTAATAGGTCCGCTTAAGATGGAGAACGCAAATCAAGTTATGAGTCTTACGGTATATCTCACTCTGAAGAATCAGATCAAGGATCTTTATTTGTTTATAAACTCCCTTGGAGGAGCGCTCATGTACGGAGTAGCTATTAATGATCTTATCCGATCTGTTCCGGAGCCAGTAAATACAATTTGCCTGTCAAAAGCCGCTTCAACGGCATGTTACATTCTGGCCGGGGGGGAACCCTCCAAACGTGTAGCAGTCCCTACCGCTTGGCGCCAATGAATTTTTTATTGAAATGTAAGAATAAGGTAAAAAAAGGACTATGCCTTCGCCATATCAAATCGAGATAATAAGTAATAATAGCATGGCACTTTAAGTTCGATACGAACAAATCCTTTTTGTTTTTTTATAACACAAGATTACGTATCGAAATAGTAGTATGAAACAAAAGTTATTTTTGCATTTGGTCGTATTCTTTTGCTATTATTTCACCGAAAAAACCTGTTTCAGCGTCACAAACCACGATTTTTCTTACACACAAAAAGCGTCTTTCCGTTCTTTATGAAAGAAAGAGTAAGAAAAAAAGCAAAAAGATAATTGATTTTCAATAATGGATTCTCATAGGATCAGAAAAAACCTTGGGATTGCTAAATCATGGATTCCATATAGAAAGCAACAGAACCATCATAGTACTTTTACTCCTAAAGAAAGGAATAGGAAAGAAAGGGTGGTAAATAAATTCTTCAACAATTGGAATTGGATGGATTCTTTTTTGTTTCCCTTTTTTTTTTTTTTAAAGTAGGGGTAGAACAGAATTCTATTGCAGAGCCGTATGCATGAAAAATGCCTGTACGGCTGTTCTCTTCTATCTTTTATTTTTTTGTTTCTACCTTCCACCAACCAGATAGAAGAGCCTTTCGTGATGTTATATTATCAGGGTTCTAATGCACCAACCTTTGAGCATTTTGTGTCACGGAGTAGCGCAGGAAATGGACATGGAATCCGCCGAAATGATAAGGCTTTACAAAACGGTCATAGATGTTTACTCAGAAATAACGGAAAAATCTTGGGAGGTTATACAACAAGACATACTAAATCCTACTTTTATATCAGCAGACGAGGCCAAAGCTTATGGACTTATTGATGTGGTACTATATGAAGGTACTACTGCATGGAAATTTCCGACGATGGATCCGGATAGGGATAGCGATACCGCTAAAGATAATGGGCCTAAATGGCCTTTTTTCCTGGACGAGAGCGATAACAGCAAGTCCTAAAAGGAGAAGATCCATGACTTTGAAATCATGATTCCCATTTTCCATGATTTGATATTCTGTATTTTCTGCCAATACAAGACTATTTCCATTCCATGAAAATAATTCATAATCGTCAGGTTCAGATCGATCTAAACCAGCCCATTCTAATTCCATAACAAATATATAAGTTCAACATGCCAACTACTAAACAACTTATTAGAAAGATAAGACAGCCAATCAGAAATATTACGAAAACTCCCGCTCTTCGAGGATGTCCTCAGCGTCGAGGAACATGTGCTAGGGTGTATGTGCGACTCGTTCAAATCATAAAGGAGATCCTTTTTCCCATATCAATAAATGGGATAGTATAGAATGGAAAAATCATAGAATGGAAAAATACTACTATCTAACCAAAAAATCAAGATTTATTATGGGTCTCTTTTGTGTATGCAATTTATGGTTTCTATTGGTGCAAATCCAATCGCCTTGATTTGGGATGAAAAGCAATTCCCCTTTGGTAGCAAGTCAAATGCTTATCCACTAAGCGGGGAAAACGCATAATGAAACGCTATTTCAGAAGCAATAAGATTATACTCCTACCCTTGAAATAACGGACTTACAGGGTCAGCTACCTAGTCAACTTTCATAATTAAATGCCGTCACTGTATGAATAGCTCTTATTGTGAAAAGACCTATTATTAGATAATTCATGGGTAGAGCCAAAGAATGTGAACTGTACAAGTTACTGATGGTATTGGTGAAATGAGGAAGAAGGCTCCGGTGTATAGAAAGGACCTCACCGTTTAAGAAGTAACCATAGAAACGATGGAATCCACTATTGATTTTCTATCTTTATGGAGCTTAGTATCCTTATTTCCGAGTGAAATGATGAAATATCTGAAAAATAAAAAATTGTGGTTGGGAAGGTTAGAAAAGCAAAAGCCATTGGAATACATATTTTATATATTGGAATAATCCGTTTTTTTATGAATTAATAGCAATCTAGGAAGAAGAGAAAAGAATAACTAAAAAACTTGACATTCATTAGTATTCAGAAAAACCCCATGACCAGAGTTAAAAGAGGATATATAGCTAGGAGACGTAAAACAAAAGTACGCTTATCTGTATCAGCCTTTCGAGGGGCTCGTTCAAGACTTATTCGAACTATGACTACAAAGAAAAAAGAAAGCCTGGTTTTTGCTCATCGAGATAGAGGTAGGAAAAAGAGAGATTTTCGCCGTTTGTGGATTACTCGGATAAATGCAGTAACTCGTGAGAATGAACTATCTTATAGTTATAGTAGATTCATACATAATTTGTACACAAGGCAATTACTTCTTAATCGGAAAATGCTTGCACAAATAGCTATATTAAATCAAAAATGTCTTTCCATTATTTCTAATAAGATTATCGACAAATCAAAGAGGTTATCTGATCATCTAAAAGAGATTATCTCTTCTAAGGTATATCATATACAGAATGCTTAAAAGAATGCTTAAAAAAATTTGGAATGATTAACCCCCCCCCCGGAGAATGAACTCCGGGAAGATAATAAAAAAAATGAAAAATAAAATAAGAAATAAGATAAATAAGTAGTAAGAATGAACTCGTATAAAAAAATTTTAGATTTAGAACATAAGAATCAAATCCGCATTATAGATCTTTTTCAATCTCAAACAAAGCATCGATCTGATGTAAAGTTCCAATTGAAATCTTGAGTGAAGAGTGTGATATGCCTATGTTATTTTATGGCTACTTCCAGAAGAAATTTCTTTTTTTTCGAGAGGAATCTCCTTTGTTGTTTTATGTTTTACGTGCAGGATCTTTTGTTTTGCTTTCAGAGGAAGTATCTCTAGTCCAAGAAGAAGGAGGCTTTTTTGTTTTACTTCCAGGGTCTTTTGTTCTACTTTCAGGATCTTTTGCTATATTTTTATTAAAAGCCTCTTTTGTTTCAGAACGAGTATTTCTAGGACCGCGAAGATTGCGAGTATTTCTAGGGCCACGAGTATTTCTAGAACGACGTTTTCTATTTCTACGAGCTGCCTCCGCTATCAATTTTTCCTCATTATTAGGCAATAAAAGGTAAGAAAGATAAAATACGAGCTTGTTTTATAGCAATACTAATTAATCGTTGTTGTTTCAAGGTCAATCTCTTTACTCGTCTAGACAATATTTTTCCTTGTTCACTAATAAATTGATTAAGTAAATTCACGTTTCTATAATCAATAGGATCCCCCGACCTAATTGCGGGCAAACGTCTATGTCTACGACTACGAAAAAAAGGCTTACGCTTAGTACGCTTAGATTTATGAAAAAGTGGTTTGGATTTGTCCATTATTTGGTTTATTCCCTATCTATAAAATCTCATTTCTCCCTTCATTTGCTTTTGAAATTGCACCGAAATAAGATTTGACTTGTATTGGATTTGTGTATATTACACATTATATGTATAGTGCTTTGTGTATATTACATATGATATATAAATATATATATATACATTTACATATATTTATATATTATATTGCTATTGCATTGCATTTGTCTTTATGTATTTTATGTATATTATACATCTATTTATCATACTTATTCCTACTCTTTGGTACAGTTCTGCACCATCTATTCCTTTATTTCCCTGTGAATCGTATGCTTGTAACAATGACGGCAAAATTTTCTCAATTCTAATCGATTGGATGTATTGTGTCGGTTCTTTTGAGTAATATATCGAGAAATTCCAGTTGATTTTTTATTAACACCCTTTCTAACACAACAGGTACATTCCAAAATAACTCTGACTCTAACCTCTTTACCTTTTGCCATTAGCCCCCTTTCTTTTGATTTGGGATCCACTCTTCTTTCTATTCTAGAAGAACAGAACATTAAATTCAAAAATCAATAGAAATTACCACTATTTAATTATTACACTATAATGAAGGCTTTCGTTATAATGTAATAATTAAATAATAAAATGTTTCCTAACTATCAATTCTAATTCTAACGCCAATGTTTAAGTATATTCATTTTGCAGAAAGACTATCCTAGACCCATATATTGAAATTTGATTTTAAAACCACTCAATACGATGGTGAGGATCTTTTTTTTTGTTTCTTCCCCATTCCATTTTTTTTTTTGTTTCTTCCCCATTCCATACTAAACAAAGAATGAGAGAGAGGGAAAATTTGTCGCAATTTTTTATATCTCTAATTTCCTTTATTCTTTCCGTGTAATAATTAGAATGACAAAGCATCTGGGAAGAAACGATTAATTTCTATCAATAAACCCGCTAAAGACCCAAACCATATAGTAGTTAGTACGGGTGCCACAGAGAGATATGTTTTTATATCTCGCATTGAAAATCCTCCTTCTTGATTTATTTATTGTAATACATATACGATACGATCGTATGCTGTAGTGAAAGATCGTTTACGTAAAAGAAAAGGAACAGTAAATTAGCTTGTCGTGTCCTTAAAAAAGAATGATAGACTCTTTTCTGTTGAGCATTACCAATATATATATATTTTCTTAAGTTTTAAGTTTATCATATATTATATGAGATCAAAAAGAATAAATGAAATGTCAAGAAAATTTTCTTTATGTTATGGATAAAGAAAAAAAAGAATGATGTGGAAAACAAGACAGACCTTTTTATATAATGGGAATGTACAACAATGGAAAAAGGGATGTAGCGCAGCTTGGTAGCGCGTTTGTTTTGGGTACAAAATGTCACGGGTTCAAATCCTGTCATCCCTACCTATTACTTCTCCTATGAGCAGTAACGAGGGATTGATTCATATATGAATGACTCTTCATTCATAGAATGGCAATCCATGAAAATTAGAAAGAATTGAATCCCTCATTTTATGATACTATCTATATATATATATGCAATATGCAAGATGTATTGTTCAGGATACAAAACGACTCTATAGTAGTGTCTTCTCTTCTGTCATAAAAAAGAAAGCGCTCTTAGT